AATAGGAGGGCGGGAAGGCTCTATGGAAAAATGGCGGTTCAATTCGATGTTGTTTAAGGAGGAGTTAGAACACGGGTGCGGGTTAAGTAAATCACTAGAGGGTATTCGACCCGTTGGAAATACAAATGGGGGTGAAGACCCTGTTATAAATAACATGATTCATGGTTGGATTGATAGTGACAGCTCTAATAATATTGATCCTTTATTTGGTGTCAGCAACATTCGGAGTTTGATCTGTGATGACACTTTTTTAGTTAAGGATAGTAATGGTGAAAATTATTCCATATATTTGGATATTGAAAATTTTATTTTTGAGGTTGAAGACGATCGTTCTTTTTTGAGTGAATTGGGCGGTTTTTTTTCTAGTTGCCTAAATTATAGTTATCCGAATGATGGACCTAAGAGTGACAATCACTACTACAATCGTTACATGTATGATACTCAATATAGTTGGAATAATCACATTACTAGTTGCATTGAGAGTTATCTTCGTTCTGAAATCCATATTGATAGTTACATTTCAAGCGGTAGTGACAATTACAGTAAGAATTACATTTATAGTTACATTTGTAGTGAAAGCGTAAATAGTATTGACAGTGATAGTTTCATCAGTATACAAACTAGCGAAAGTGGAAGTGATCTCGATATAAGTAAAAAATACAGGAATTTGTGGGTTCAATGCGAAAATTGTTATGGATTAAATTATAAGAAATTTTTTAGGTTAAAACGGAATATTTGTGAACAATGTGGATATCATTTGAAAATGAGTAGTTCAGAAAGAATCGAACTTTTGATTGATCCAGGCACTTGGGATGCTATGGATGAGGACATGGTTTCGGTGGACCCCATTGAATTTCATTCGGAGCAGGAGCCTTATAAAGATCGTATTGATTCTTATCAAAAAAAGACAGGGTTAACTGAGGCTGTTCAAACAGGCATAGGTCAATTAAACGGTATTTCCATCGCAATTGGGATTATGGATTTTCAGTTTATGGGGGGCAGTATGGGATCCGTAGTAGGCGAGAAAATCACCCGTTTGATCGAATATGCTACTAATAGCTCTCTACCCCTTATTATAGTGTGTGCTTCGGGGGGAGCCCGCATGCAAGAAGGAAGTTTGAGCTTGATGCAAATGGCTAAAATATCTTCAGCTTTATATGATTATCAATCAAATAAAAAGTTATTCTACGTATCAATCCTTACATCTCCTACAACCGGTGGGGTGACTGCCAGTTTTGGTATGTTAGGAGATATCATTATTGCCGAACCTAATGCTTACATTGCATTTGCAGGTAAAAGAGTAATTGAACAAACATTGAATAAGACAGTACCTGATGGGTCACAAGAAGCTGAGTATTTATTCCATAAGGGCTTATTCGACCCAATCGTACCACGTAATCCTTTAAAGGGTGTTCTGAGTGAGTTATTTCAGCTTCACGGTTTCTGTCCTTTGAATAAAAATTGAATCAAGTAGATCATTTAATTCTGTTTTTTTTATTTGAAGTTTACAAGTATTTAGTTTCCATTTTATTTAGTTTATGGTAATCAAAGTGAAAATCAAAAATAATAAGCACGGAGTTTTACTTGAGGTTATAAAATACAATTGTATAACGGATCATAAGTTGTTGATAATCACTTTTCTTATTTGCTACAGATCCATTTTATTTCTACCTATATAATGCATGATTAGTAATCGGGAAGGCTCTATCAATAGGATAAAAGAGTGAATTTTTCTCCTAAATTAGGAAAAATTCATGTTATTTTATTACATTACGTATTTATTATAGATATAATTATTCTCCAAGTAAGAACCTTTTTTGGTATTTATTAGAAGATAAGTATAAGAGAACAATAATAATAAATATATATTATATAAAAGTGAATAGGTACACTTATTTAGTTCTACGTTTCTTGTACCTATTATTATATACTGATAATAGATATACTTATCATAAGATATCTTTATAACAGGTACAAAATATTAAATCGAGGTATCCATTCTATGACAACTTTCAACTTACCCTCTTTTTTTGTGCCTTTAGTGGGTCTAGTATTTCCAGCAATTGCAATGGCTTCCCTATCTCTTCATGTTCAAAAAAACAAGATTATCTAGATTCGACGGGACCAAATCTCGTTCATTTTTTTTTTCAAGACTCGGACTTGGGTCATAATACAGATATCTATATCTATTTAAATTTATCTATCTATTTAGTGGACATAGGATACAACATGTGGATTCTTCCGAACACAAATGAAAGAGCTATTATGCGCGTGGAAACATCATGGGATGATATATGGGGATAAATAGATTATATATTCAAAAGGGGGTCCGCAGATGTATGAAATGGAAAGTAAAAATATCTCTATGTATGTAGATATCTATAGTGGGATTATATGAGGGGGATCCTTTTTTATATCTAAGCGATTCGATGAATTACTCCTAATGGTTCACATCATAATAAGAGTGCTAGTTGATAAGAGTTGCTTCAGGAACAAAAAAAGAAAGTCAAATTTTGGTTATTCTCTAAATTTCAATAAAATTAAACAACTGGATCTAGTATGAACTGGCGATCAGAACATATATGGATAGAACTTATAATGGGGTCTCGAAAAACAAGTAATTTATGTTGGGCCTGTATCCTTTTTTTAGGTTCACTGGGATTCTTATTGGTTGGAACTTCTAGTTACCTTGGTAGGAATCTGATATCCTTATTTCCTTCTCAGCAAATCCTTTTTTTCCCACAAGGGATCGTGATGTCTTTCTATGGGATCGCGGGTATGTTCATTAGCTCCTATTTGTGGTGCACAATTTCGTGGAATGTGGGTAGTGGTTATGATAGATTCGATAGAAAAAAAGGAATAGTGTGTATTTTTCGTTGGGGATTCCCTGGAAGAAATCGTCGAATCTTTCTTCGATTCCTTATGAGAGATATTCAGTCGATTAGAATAGAGGTTAAAGAAGGTATTTATTCCCGGCGTGTACTTTATATGGAAATCAGAGGCCAGGGTGCCATTCCTTTGACTCGTACTGATGAGAATTTGACTCCACGAGAAATTGAACAAAAGGCTGCGGAATTGGCCTATTTTTTGCGCGTACCAATTGAAGTATTTTGAAATGAATTGAAGAATGAATGCTTTCGCAGCATTGAGTTCTGTTTTGTTTTTTCAGGTTGCTCATTCGAGCAAAAGCAGACGCGTGTGAAACAACCAGAAAACAGAAAACAAAGCGCTTTTTCCACCAAAAGTTTTTGATGGATTGTATATGGAAATCAACTCCATTTTTTCATACTCGTAACAAGTATACTAAGTATGGATTCATCATATATATCCGAAAAACTAAAACTATATATATACTTCATATTTTTTGGGTCCAATATTTTTTAATTGATATGTTAGATATAGATGGATCATATCTTGTAATTCAATTCTGTTTTTGTTTTGTCTCGAAATTCGAAAAATATGCATTTCTTGACTTGAAGTGGCTCGTTAGGGCATTCAGCGAAAGGATACAATTGCTTCGAATGAAGACATAATAAAAAAAATATTGTTTCCAGATCTAAGGATTAGCCCTTTAATTAAAATTAAATAATTAAATTAATTCAATTTAAATTAAATAAAATAAAGGGGGTCTGTGGATTCAATACCCTGTTTGTTATAGAACTCATGTTTCATGGAAATATCAGATTGGATAGAATCGAGGAATGAGGTGGTTTCATTAACAATTCACAGATTAAAAATGCCAAAAAAGAAAGCATTCAACCCCCTTCTATATCTTACATCTATAGTTTTTTTGCCCTGGTGGATTTCTTTCTCATTTAATAAAAGTATGGAATCTTTGGTTACTAATTGGTGGAATGCTGGGCAATCCGAAGTTTTTTTGAATAATATTCAAGAAAAGAACGTTCTGGAAAAATTCATAGAATTAGAAGAACTCTTCCTTTTGGACGAAATGATAAAGGAGTACCCCGATACACATATACAAAAGCTTCATATAGGAATACACAAAGAAACGATCCAATTGGTCAAAATGTACAATGAGGATCATATCCATACCATTTTACATTTTTCGACAAATATAATAAGCTTCGCTATTCTAAGTGGTTATTCTATTCTGGGTAATGAAGAACTTGGTATTATTAATTCTTGGGTTCGGAAATTTATCTATAACTTAAGCGACACAATAAAAGCTTTTTCTATTCTTTTATTAACGGATTTATGTATTGGATTCCACTCGCCTCATGGTTGGGAACTAATGATTGGTTCTGTCTACAAGGATTTTGGATTTTATCATAATAATCAAATTATATCTGGTCTTGTTTCCACCTTTCCAGTCATTCTAGATACAATTTTGAAATATTGGATCTTCCGTTATTTAAATCGTGTATCTCCGTCACTTGTAGTCATTTATCATTCAATGAATGACTAAAAATGATCTACTGATATAAATCTAATCATAATGTTTTTTTTACTTCGTACATAAACAAACCATTCAAAATGTTACTTATTTTTTAAGTTTCTACCGATCCGGGACATGACTCCTGGATCCCAGTAAAATAGCAGAATCGTGGATAGGGAACTCTACTAGCAACCTACCCAATTTATTGTAGAAATTTTCGGGATCAATGATTGGACCATGCAAAATAGAACTATCTTTTCTTGGATAAAGGAACAGATGACTCGATCCATTTTCGTATCGGTCATTATATTTATATATGTAATAACTTGGACATCTATTTCACACGCATATCCCATTTTTGCACAACAGGGTTATGAGAATCCACGAGAAGCTACTGGGCGTATTGTATGCGCCAATTGTCATTTAGCCAATAAGCCCGTGGATATTGAGGTTCCACAAGCGGTACTTCCGGATACTGTATTTGAAGCAGTTGTTAGAATTCCCTATGATATCCAACTGAAACAGGTTCTTTCTAATGGGAAACGGGGATCTTTGAATGTGGGGGCTGTTCTTATTTTACCTGAAGGATTCGAATTAGCCCCCT